TTATACAATTTAATCTATATCGAATTTAAATATCAGAATAGCTGATATAGTCATCATTCAATGGGTCAGGTCCACTTACTTTTTCTTTATTTAGAATTTGATAGTGGGTGTTATAAGAACATTGGAGAAATAAGAACACCTTGGTTTGTCGATTAATAATAGGAATTGTATATATAGAGTATTATAGAATATTTCTGTTATGTCCCAGGACAAAAAATTTGTGAATAATGAGACATGAGGAGGACTACTATGTCACTACAGGTGGACTACTCCTAATACGTGCAATTAGTCATTTTGCTAATCAATAAATGTTCAACTTCCTAACTTAACTATAAGTCAGAATAATCAGAATTCGTTATAATGGTGGTTATCCTTTTCTTTTTAGAAAAAATAATAGAGATATTTTCCGCTGAAAAACGAAGGCTAAAACTTGAGTTTAGTGGAAAAAAAGCCCTTTATCGGATTTGAACCGATGACTTACGCCTTACCATGGCGTTACTCTACCACTGAGTTAAAAGGGCCGTTTTATTCAATTCATGAATTAGCCGTTTTTTCCCATTATGAGTCTACTGCATATATGTATATACGTACTATATGTACATAATATATACGTATATGCATAGGAGTTCATTCAGGAACAATAAATTGGATTTACTCCAAAAGTAGATAAGATTATTATTTTGAATTTTTGAAAAAAAAAATGCAAAAAAATCATAACATAAAAGTAGGAAAGATTTTTTGGATCTAGTCATACCATTAGACTATATTGACAATTCCAAAAAACTGCTCATACTATCATCATAGTATGATGATGGTCGGGCGTATATGCCCCTATCGTCTAGTGGTTCAGGACATCTCTCTTTCAAGGAGGCAGCGGGGATTCGACTTCCCCTGGGGGTAGGGTACTATGAAAGGAAGTTGATCATAGATTATCGATAAGCCTAGAATGAATTCTTCCTGGGTCGATGCCCGAGTGGTTAATGGGGACGGACTGTAAATTCGTTGGCAATATGTCTACGCTGGTTCAAATCCAGCTCGGCCCAATAATTCACCGCTCCATGAATATGATATAACCAATTTGTCTTCCATAAACGGAAATGCCTAATCCGTAGAAATAAAGAGAAAGGATCAATTTTTTTTCTCTTTCTGATCTTTCTAAGGATCTAATTCATGATACTTTACTTAATTAAGTAAAGTATCATGAAAAGCAAACAAAAAAGTTTAGTTCTTTTTTCTCATTGAAAGATTGATTATCCACTTTTGGCCGTAAAATAATTATTGGTTACTAGTAATCCGTGTCACTCTCGCTATAGCCCATATTATATGTGGATATGATATCAGTATATCATTCCTGTCTTTCTTACAATACGACGACTAGGACTAGAATGTTCTTATGATTACATTAAGAATATGTAACATTAAGAATATGTATGCCATACACCTCGCTGGGATTGTAGTTCAATTGGTCAGAGCACCGCCCTGTCAAGGCGGAAGCTGCGGGTTCGAGCCCCGTCAGTCCCGAACTAGGATCCGATCCGGTGAATTTATCAATTCATCTCTCTCTTTTCACGGAAAAGGGGGACAGGAAGCAAGATCTAATCCCCAGTGGGGATCCTTATTTCTTTTGTTTTTTATTTCGCATTTATCATCACACAAATATGGATATGGGAATTTCAAATCTTTACACTACTCCCGATTGATAAAGGAGAGACATATCATATGTACATTAGTACAATCGGTGGTATTACTATATTCAGTATTTTAAGAGATACCATCCTCGTCTTACTTTCTTTTTCGATTGTTCTTGATCCATGAAATGGAGTAGAGTGATCCTATTTTACCGGGAGTACATACAAAAATGGTATTCGTTTATTGTACGATGGACAATGAACTTAACATAATTACCTCGACAGAGTACTTTTCAGGTTAAACCACACCTTTTCTAGTTCTGACTTTGTTTGTGTATCCTCAATGACTAATTGTAAACAATCTATCTCATTCTCATTCAAATTGCAGACATCGTTTTTGATGTATGCATTCCAGTACAAATAAATACAAGAAAGAGGATACTAATAAAATAAAAGAAAAGACCGAGCAAGGACCCTTTTCAGTAAATTTGTTGGAATATTTGATCTTTTTTATTTAATCCCTTTTTTTCCATCTCACCTCGTTTGGGTCTGTGTGTGACCCATAGAATACCGGTCATATAATACCTCATAATTGTAAGTATAATACACAGGAAGGAGAGTTGTATAAGATAAGGAAGACAGTAGGTTATAGAAAAGAAAAAGTGGAAGAGGATGAAAAATCCAATGGGATTCCTGATCCAATAAAAAATCCCATTTCGTAATTAGTATGGATAAAGGATCTTCCCATGTTATACTATTCAATTCTCGACGATGAATCGATTTGATAGATCAGATATTGTTATTCATAATATTGATCCTATTCAGTATCATTAGGATCAATTCATCCCAATGAATTTACAGGAGTTAAATTTCTCATCTCTATGGGATTACATCCCGAGTTATTGCGAAGAAAAAAAATAAATAATGAAATTATGGAAGTCAATATTCTCGCATTTATTGCTACTGCACTGTTCATTCTAGTTCCTACTGCTTTTTTACTTATTATCTACGTAAAAACAGTCAGTCAAAATGATTAATTTGAATCTGAATTATTAGTTCTTATCAATCCTTTTTTCAATGATTGAAGAAATGAAAGAAAGGGATTAAAAGAAAATTCCAAGTCTTAAATGAAATGATCTGGTTGGAATCATAAAATGTGGTAGAAAGGACTATATATAGTCCTTTCTACCACATTTTAGAGTATTTTATATTATCTAATATTGTATACAATGATATTATCATATAAAGTTGTATTGTATACAGATATAGACTTTATCTAAATGGAGGGTTTATATAGATCAATTTACAATATGTATGTATATGATGTATTAGATGTACATCTAATCTAAATAGTAGACTAGTACATCGAAATAGCAGTCTAATTCTACTTTTTTTTCGCTACATCCACTCGATTTCGATCAACCCAAAATAATCGAAGGCCAATTCTTCTAATTCCTAGGTTTCTTATAATTTTATATATAAGTTCCGGTATCCATCAAAAGAATCAATAGAGGAAGAATAGTATAGGAATATACTATAGCAAAAGAAAACAAAACCAAGGAATTTTTTTGATTTCCCATCCCAAGAAGTCATTGATTGAGCCATTAACAGATCATTTACGAAGTTCTATGGTAACTTCTTCAGATTTTGAAAGGAAGTAGATTAGTAAAGGGGACTCGGACCATTTTTCATGCTTAAACATGACATGAGATGAGTCAAAAAAGCATAAAAAAATCTCTAGGAGTCTAAAATGTTAAATGTATGATATGTGGTGGATCACTCAGCGGAAGAAAGATTTAATTTTATTATGTGTAGAACCTCTTTGGACAACCACTAGTCACTTCCAGTATAAAGTAAGTATCGTCGTAATCTAATAGCAGAACGATTTGTTCTTAGAACAGTGAAAGTAAAGAAAGAGAGAAACAAATAAAGAAAAAACTAGGGATTGGTTTTTTCTCATTGTAATATCCATAATTCTGGTAAGAACAGGTTTATCCAAACAGAATATTTAGGAGGAATTCGGTTGGAAAAAATTTCCTATCATGTGTAAGTTTTGAAATACAACTAAACTATAGTAATCATTCGTTGTTTGATCGAATGGTTATTATTCATTATTGTCTTTCCAGTATAATTTTGAAAGAAAGACAAGCTTTTTAAAAATAAAGCTTCGAAAAACGATCAATGCAAAACGATCAATTAAACAATTGATACAATTCGATTACTCAATCGATTACTCAATCGATTGCTCAATCAATTATTAATATACCTAGAGTCCACTCCTTCCCCATACTACGAGTGAAAGGGAAAATGTAAAGACTACCATTAAAGCAGCCCAAGCGAGACTTACTATATCCATGTGAATTATATCTCCTATTTCTATGAAGGAATTATTCCATTATTGATCAATAATCATAGTAGAATCAATGGCGCAGAGTCAAAATAGGATTCTGACTTAAGGCTATTGATGAGCCAATTCAATGAATCCACTCGTAACAGATTCTTTATAGGATTTCTGGTAGAATTGGGAAGTATTAAGTAAAAATATGATACACACACCTTTTCCCTGCAAATTGCAAAGGAATGCTCCTAATGGAACATGTGGGAATAGTAAGACCTATTGTTTGTTTTGTTACCTTTCTTTCATAAGCAAAAAAAAATATATACCATCAAGATAGATAACTATCTATTGGATACCTACATTTCCTATTTGATCTAAGCCTTACTGTCTTTCTTTCTGTGAAAGAATGGGGAGACATCACTACCATTATTACATACATTTTTTTTGTAATCCCCTTACACGACCAAAGAAATCTTTTTTTTTTGCTTTTTTACTTTGACTTTTACTCTGTTATTCTATAAGATAAGAGCCCACCAACCATCCTGATTGAATGTTTGAGTACTCGGAGTCTCTCGTAAGTATGGATACAAAGTATCTTCAGTCCTTTCCACTTCCAGACAGAGTCAGTAGACCCTACGTTAGTGTAGGTAGTGTAAGATAATTAGGAAGTCTTGATAGTCTTTCGTATAATCTTTTCTTCAATCCTAGGAGCAAAAATGGAATGTCCTTTAGGAACCTTTGGATACCAAGATTTCTGACCTCTTACTTTCGTAGTTCTGGAATTAATAAGTAAGCCTTACCTCATCCCTATTGGTATATCTGTTTGGGCCGCTACCCAGAACCCAAACAGAGCCAGATTTTGAGAAAACAACTTACAGCCCTTTATAGAACTATGTATTCTATAAATCAAGTATCGACAAGCCCCGTCCTTTGCCTTTGCGTATGCAGGGCAGGGCAAGAATTTGTCGAGTTCTATTCTATCAGTAGAATAAGAAATTCTAAGTATTTTGTTGATCAGGCGACACCCAGATTTG